TTGTAAAACATTTCTTTTTTCATTCAAGTAGTGGATCTCATCAAAGGAAAATGACCCAATTAGTAAATGATTGCTTTTGCCAAAAATACCTATGTTTTTTCGAAATGTAATGACTAAAAGAGCTACTGATAATAACGATCCACATAAAAGAGCTGCATAGCTCAATAACATCATACTTACGTGCATCATTAACCACTGGGATTGTAGAGCAGGCACTAATATTGCGGATTGATGCATTTCAGTTGAAAGACCCGAAGTGGCAAAGCCTTGGGTAAAAATAGCGCTTGGCGCGGTTATTGCGCTTAAATCATTTTTATGGTTCCCTATTTTAGGAACCATATGAATAATGGAGAAACTCCATGAAAGGAACATTAATGATTCATATAAATCACTTAACGGGAAATGTCTCGAATAAATCCAACGAGTAACTAATAATCCTGTTATACAGAAAAAAGTGGCTATCATGCCTTTTTCTGACGGATCACATAGTCCTACGATTTCATGGACTAATAAAGTCACCAAATAAATCGTAATGACAATTGAAATGATCGAAAAAGAGATGTGAGTGAATATATGTTCTAAAGTCGCAAATATCATAAAAAAAAATCATTAAAAAAAAAGAGGGGTCCCTCAATTACGGAATGGAAATTCCGAATTAAATTCATTATAGGATCTAATGTGTCCTTTTTAGAGGATGCCGCCACTCGGACTCGAACCGAGATGCTCTAGCACTGCTTCCTAAGAGCAGCGTGTCTACCGATTTCACCATGGCGGCTTGATCGAAATAATAATAGCCCATATGATGTTCAATCGTCGAGATTGAAAGATTCAATGCAATATATTTTAGGAAACGTTAGAATCGATGAATAAAGACTCGTTCAAATGAATATTTGAACTTCAATAATCCCCCGGTATGGTGTCATTTTTAACAACAGGCTTTCACGTAGTATAAGTTCTTCTGGAACAGTTGGAACTAGATGGTTATGTCCTCAGTTGAGGTCTAGAACTAAGAATTGTCCCTTTTTTTATATCATTTTTTGATGATTCATTTCTCATTTATCTGATTTCATGGATCGGAAATGAAAAAAGATTCATTTTTCACTGAACAAAAGAAAATAAATAGGATTTTTTATGTATCACAATTGGATAACTACATCCAAGGGATTTCTATAAATATTTAGATAGTTTGGAATCAAAACTGTATTAATGGTTGGGATCCTCATTGTATACATAATTCGTGTGAGGATTTACCGAACCAATTAGGTATTGGGCTGCACATAAAACAAAAGAGTTTCAATCTCTATTGGAATTCTACGCTATGTACTTTACTTATAAATAAAGTAGATTCTATCTAAAATAGATTGATCGATCCTACGGTCCAAACATAGGATCTATTTTGGATTAAGGAAGATTGACTTATTCTTCGTACATAAATATCGACCTAAAGGAGATCCGGGGAGTTTTTATTGATTGGGTCGAAACAAGAGGGAATCTATGTAGTGATTCGGAGAGTTACAAAGCAAAGTCTTAAAATATATATTTTAATCAATTAGTTTCAAGGATCCATTCATTTTTACTACTGTCGTTCATACTTGTTTCAGATCTTCCAAAAATCTTAATGATGTATAACTATTGGAGATACATAATCGAATAAACTTCTTCCTAAAAAAATCTTTTTTTTTTTTTTGGGGGGGGGAAATAACAACCCCCATCTCGCGAATTATCAAAATCTACTATAATGAAAAGTGAAACCTTGTATTTTGTGTTTAACTATTTCTTTTTTGTTGTTGTTTTTCAAACAACAACAAAAAAGAAATAGTACCGTTCTTAGAACCCAATAGACAGAATAATTCTTATTCTACATACCACTTATAAATCATCCAATTCATCGAGTCATGTCGATTCAGATTATTCCAAGGCTTTATTACTTGTTTGTCGCACAAAAAAACTTTTTGAATGCCCGGTAGAAATAGATTTAGCTAAAGATAAAGCTTTTACCGCCGCCCAATATCCCTTTTTCTTCCAAATATTTCTACGAATACGCTTTTTTGAGATAGAAGTACGTTTCTTTGGAACCGCCATTTTAAAATAAAGAAGTTACTTTTATAGTTGGATGTGAAAGACATGTATTGTTCAAAATGGATCGTTCTTGCTATTCATTATCTATATTTATTCCATAGCGGATACTTCCTTCATAACATACAAAAATATAGATACGTGCGCATCACATAGAGTACACTAGGGATAAAAAAAAGAAATAGAAAAAAGAAAAACGATGTGATTTTCAAAGGAATTTTTTTTTGTTCCACATCTCTATTACATACAATGCCCGAAGAAAGAAGAATTCGTACTAATTTGTACCTTCATATCTTCATTCCGATCTATGTCTATGAGGTCCGCTACCATAGAAATCGAACCGGTTGTTGTTGATAAGAATCAAAAAGGGTTCCAATTCATATCTCAATCTCAGTCTATTTATATCTCGTCGTTTTACATTGAATAAATCGAAAAGCTTAAGAATCCTTACCTAATTTAAGAAAATAATAATGTAAAATTTTTCTATTAATTGATCAAGCTCGAGGATAGAGTACTCATAATTTAAATGAAAATGAGATTGGTAGTTAATCTGTTAAACGATACATTACTTGATAAAGGTAATTTTAGTAATCTCTTATTTCAGTTCTATGCGAAGTGACGAGTATCATAGGATTTCCTATAAACATAAGTTTGTTTTATTGGAATAGAAGCCAATCAATCAGTTCTACAATGAATTAATTAATGACTCCGAATAAACTAACTAAAATAACTAGTATTTTATTGGGTCGAGTTATTGGCGGATTCTATGATCCATATCCCAATAGAGTACTTTTACTTTTTTTGGTGTCATTCCTTTTCCTTACTATTTACTATATGGATATCAATCGCCGTAATAGTGGAATGATTGAAAATCTCATATTCTTTCTTTATCTTAATAAATATCTTAGTTAATAACTAAATGGTCAGTTTTAACCAGTGACTTGGTCATTTGAACAATTGTAACTTCTTGATTTAAATTTCTTTTTATTCAATACGATATTTGGGAAAGAATCTGAATAATTCAGAATTCAAAATCCTATTTGAGTTCTTTTCTATCTTGATTTTTATTTATTTATTTGACTTCCGAAAGAGAGAAGAGCTGGTGAATCGGAAACAATTAATAAGAATAAAAAAAGTTTTATTTTCTTATGGAACATACATATCAATATGCATGGATCATACCTTTCGTTCCACTTCCAGTTACTATGTCAATAGGATGGGGACTTCTGCTTGTTCCGACTGCAACAAAAAATCTTCGTCGTATGTGGGCTTTTCCTAGTGTTTCATTGCTAAGTATAGTTATGGTTTTTTCGGCCGATCTGTCTATTCAGCAAATCAATGGCAGTTCTATCTATCAATTTCTATGTTCTTGGACCATCAATAATGATTTTTCTTTAGAGTTCGGCCACTTGATCGACCCACTTACTTCTATTATGTCAATACTAATCACTACTGTTGGAATCATGGTTCTTATTTATAGTGACAATTATATGTCTCATGATCAAGGATATTTGAGATTTTTTGCTTATATGAGTTTTTCCAATACTTCTATGTTGGGATTAGTTACTAGTTCCAATTTGATACAAATTCATATTTTTTGGGAACTGGTGGGAATGTGTTCGTATCTATTAATAGGTTTTTGGTTCACACGACCAATTGCAGCCAATGCTTGTCAAAAAGCGTTTGTAACTAATCGTGTAGGGGATTTTGGTTTATTATTAGGAATCTTAGGTTTTTATTGGATAACAGGTAGTTTGGAATTTCGGGATTTGTTCGAAATCTTCAATAACTTGATCCATAATAATGGGGTCAATTCTTTATTTGCTACTCTGTGTGCCTCCCTATTATTCCTTGGTGCAGTTGCTAAATCCGCACAATTTCCCCTTCATGTATGGTTACCTGATGCCATGGAGGGGCCCACTCCTATTTCGGCTCTTATACATGCTGCTACTATGGTAGCAGCGGGAATTTTTCTTGTCGCTCGGCTTCTTCCCCTTTTCACAGTCATACCTTACATAATGAATCTCATTTCTTTGCTAGGTATAATAACGGTACTATTAGGAGCTACTTTAGCTCTTGCTCAAAAAGACATTAAGAGAAGTTTAGCCTATTCTACAATGTCTCAATTGGGTTATATTATGTTAGCTCCAGGGATAGGTTCTTATCGAGCTGCTTTATTCCATTTAATCACTCATGCCTATTCGAAAGCATTATTGTTTTTAGGATCCGGATCCATTATTCATTCAATGGAACCCATTGTTGGATATTCTCCAGATAAAAGTCAGAACATGGTTCTTATGGGTGGTTTAACCAAATATGTGCCAATTACAAAAACTACTTTTTTATTAGGTACACTTTCTCTTTGTGGTATTCCACCTCTTGCTTGCTTTTGGTCCAAAGATGAAATTCTTAATGATAGTTGGTTGTATTCACCGATTTTCGCGATAATAGCCTGTTCCACAGCAGGATTAACTGCATTTTATATGTTTCGGATGTATTTACTTACTTTTGAGGGGCATTTACACGTTCGGTTTCAAAATTACAGTGGCACTAAAAATAGCTCGTTCTCTTCAATATCTATATGGGGAAAAGAAGGGCCGAAACCAGTTAACAAAAATGTACTTTTCTCAGTAATGAATAATAATAAAAAGGTTTCCCTTTTTTCGAAGAAGATATATCAAATTGATGGGAATATACGAAATCTGATGCGATCCTTTAGTACTCATTTTGACAATAAAGACACTTCCATGTATCCCTGTGAATCGGACAATACTATGCTATTTCCTCTACTTGTATTGGTCCTATTTACTTTGTTTGTTGGGTCCATAGGAATTCCTTTCGATCAAGTAGGAATGGATTTGGATATATTATCCAAATGGTTAACCCCATCGATAAACCTTTTACATCAAAATTCGAACTATTCT